GAATTGGGAAGACTGAAAGAAGAGAAAAATAAAAGATTGTGGGTTGAAAAAACTTTTGTCACTTTTTTTTTTGATTATAAGCGATGGAATCGTCCATTACGATATATAAAAAATGATAATTTAGAAAATGCTTTACGCAATGAAATGTCACAATTTTTTTTCTTTACATGCACAAGTGATGGTAAACAAATAATATCCTTTACATATCCGCCCAGTTTATCAACTTTTTCGGAAATGCTAGAACGAAGAATTTCTTTGTACATAATAGAAAAACTATATGACGAAGATCTTTATAATTCTTGGATTTATGCTAATGAAAAAAAAAAGTGCAATTTGAACAATGAATTGAGAAGCCGAATCCAAGTTATAGAAAAAAATGAGATATCCTCTAGCCTGGATATGCTTGAAAAAAAAACCATATTATGTGATGATGAAAAAAAAAAGAAATGCTTGCCAAAAGCTTATGATCCTTTTTTCAACGGACCATATCGAGGAACGAGAAAAGAATTAGATTCACGTGCAATCATGAATACTTATACAGATACAGAAGATTTAGTAGAATTTTTTTTTATAAATAAGATTCATGATCTACTTCTTAATGATTCCGTAGAACTTCACCGTCAATCATTTTTGAATTCTACAGAAGAAAAAGGAATTGATTTAGAAAGTGAAGAAAAATATTTTCAATTTTTATTTGATGTAATTACAACACATACAAAAGATCAAAAAACAATGAAAAAGAAATCTATTGGAATTAAAAAAGAAGAAATAAGTAAAAAGGTTTCTCGATGGTCATACAAATTAATCGATAAATTTAGAAAAGAGGAAGAAGAAAATGAAGAAGATTTGGATTTGGATGAAGAATATTATGAGATTCATTCAAGAAGAGCCAAACGTGTGATAATTTATAACGAGAATGATCAGAATACTAGTAACAATGATAAAAAGGATGATCAAATGGAAGAGGAAGAGGTGGTTTTGATACGTTACTCACAACAATCGGATTTTCGTCGCAATCTAATCAAAGGATCCATGCGCGCTCAAAGACGTAAAACAGTTATTTGGAACCTCTTTCAAGTAAATGTACATTCTCCTCTTTTTTTGGATCGTCTAGACAAAACATCTTTTTTTTCGTTTTTTGATATCAACGAAATTAAGAATCTAATTTTTAGGAATTGGATGGGGAGAGAACAAGAATCAGAATTAAAAATTTCCTATTTTGAAAATGAAGATAAAAAGAATAAAAATGAACAGATAGAAATATCAGAAGCTTGGGATACCTTTATATTGACTCAAGTAATAAGAGGTTTGATGTTAGTAACCCAATCTTTTCTTAGAAAATACATTATATTGCCTTCATTAATAATAGCCAAAAATCTTTTCCGTATGTTATTATTTCAAATTCCCGAGTGGAACGAGGATTTTAAGGAATGGAATAGAGAAATCCATATTAAATGCACCTATAATGGTGTTCAATTATCAGAAACAGAATTTCCCCAAGCTTGGTTAATAGACGGTATTCAGATAAAGATTTTATATCCTTTCTGTCTAAAACCTTGGAGAAAATCTAGGGCACGATCTCATCATAGAGATCTAATGAAAAAAAAAGAAAAAAAAACAAATTTTTGTTTTTTAACAGTCTGGGGAATGGAAGCGGAACTTCCCTTTGGTTCTCCTCGAAAACGACCTTTCTTTTTTGAACCTATTTATAAAGAACTTCAAAAAAGAAAAAAAAAAGGAGTCATCCAAATAGTTCGAATTATCAACCTAATAATGAAAAAACTGGATAAAGTAAATCTAAATTTATTATTTGAAGTGAGGAAAGAAAAAGTATATGAACCAAACGAAAATAAAAAAGATTTAAAAAGAAATATTTCTAGCGAATCATCCGTTCTAAATCAAACGATAAATTGGTTCAATTATTCACTAATAGAAAGAAGAATGAAAGATCTTTCTGATAAGACAATTCAAATAAGGAATCAAATTGACGGAACTGCAAAAGACAAGAAAAAAAAAGAAATAGTTATAATTTATGATAATAAAAGATCGGGATTACAGAAGCCTATTTGGAAAATATTAAAAAGGAAAAATATCCGATTAATGCGTAAATCACACTACTTTATCAAATCATTCATTGAAAAAATATACATAGATTTTTTTTTATATACCATTACCATTTCTAAGATCAAGACACAACTTTTATTTGAATCAACAAAAAAGATCTTTAATAAATCCATTTACAACAATGGAATAAATAAAGAACAAGAAGGAATTGATGAAAGAAATAAAAATACAATGAATTTTCTTTTGACTATAAAAAAATTGTTTTCAAATATTGATAATACTAAGACTAGCAATAAAAATTCCAATACTTATTGGAACTTATCTTCCCTATCCCAAGCATATGTTTTTTACAAAATATCACAAAACCAATTACTTAATAAGTATCAATTGAGACCTGTACTTCAATATCAAGGGAGCTATCCTTTTTTTAAGGATAATTTAAAAGACTATTATATGATACACGGAATATTTAATTATAAATCAAGACATAAGCAAATTAATACGTTTGTAATGAACGAATGGAAAAACTGGTTAAAAAGTTATTATCAATACGATTTATCTAAAAAAAAAAAGTATCAATTAGTATTAGTACCTAAAGAATGGAGAAATAGAATTGATAAACATCGTATGATTCAAAATAAGGAATCAAACCAATTGGATTTCTATAAAAAATACCGATTCATTTATTCCATGAAAGAAAATGACTATGCAGAGAATTCATTTATGAATAAAAAAGATAAATGGAAAAAACATTACAGATATGATATTTTATCATATAAATACATAAGCCTCCCTAATTTATACATTTCTGAATCAACATTAGAAAAAAACGGGGACCAAGAAATTAAATATCATTTCAATACATCGAAACCTGAATCATTTTATGTATTGGTAAGTATACCTAGTAATGATTATCTAGAAAAAGTAGAAAAAGGATTTCTTATTGATAGGAATACTAATTTGGATAGAAAATATTTTGATTGTAGAGTTCTTCCTCTTTGTTTTCTAAATAATATTGAGAATAATATAGAGATCTGGACCAATGCACATATTGGCATCAAGATTCAGAAAAATACTAAGACTGAAATTAATAATTTCAACAAAATGGAAAAAAAAGATCTTTTTTTTCCTACAATTCATCAAGAGAGCAAAATATGCAATTTCGTTTTTGATTACATGGGAATGAATAAAAAAAGGTTCTATGATAATGATATCGCATCCAATCATGATACTATATCCAATCTAGAAACTTGGTTCTTCCCAGAATTTGTACTACTTTTTGATGTCTATAAAATTCAACCTTGGATCATCCCAATCAAATCACTCTTTTTTCATTTTTCTATAAATGAAAAAAGCAAAAAAATTAACGTAAAATCATCTAAGAGAAAAAAAGATCTTGAATTAGTAAATTACAAGCAGGAAGAAAACCAACAACAGGTCCAAAGAAATCTTCTACTAAACCAAAAGAATAAAAAAGCTGTTGAAGAAGATTACGCAAGCTTAGAAATAAAAAAAGGTATAAAAAAAAAACAATATAAGAGCAAGAATGAAATAGAACTAGATTTTTTTTTGAGAAAATATTTACTTTTTCAACTAAGATGGGCTGATCATTTGAATAATAAAGTAATGAAAAATATAAGGGTATATTGTCTTCTACTTAGACTGATAAATCCAAAAGAAATTGCTATATCTTCGATTCAAAGAGGTGAAATAAATCTAGATGAAATGTTGATTCAAAGGGACCTAGTTCTTGCAGAATTGATAAGAAAGGGAATATTTATTATTGAACCAAATTGTCTATCTATACGAAGGGACGGGGAATCTATTATATATCAAACTATGGATATTTCATCAGTCGATAATAAGAAGTATCAAACAACTAAAAAATACAAAAAAAAAAGAATTGAGAAAGGGGGTTTTGAAAAATCCATTGCACGACACAGCAACATATTTTTAAGTGGAGACAAAAATCATTATGATTTACTTGTTCCTGAAAATATTCTATCCCCCAGACGTCGTAGAGAATTTCGAATTCGAATTTGTTTAAATTCCCGGAATTTTCATGTTGTGGATAGAAATCCAAGATTTTGCAATGAAAATAAAATAAGAAACTGTGGGCAATTTTTGAATGAGAACAAACATATTAATACAGATAGAAAAAATTTCATTAAATTCAAATTGTTTCTTTGGCCCAATTATAGATTAGAAGATTTAGCTTGTATGAATCGCTATTGGTTTGATGCCAATAACAGCAGTCGTTTCAGTATGTCAAGAATACATATGTATTAACAATTAGGAATCAATTCAATTCCAATGAAAAAGAATTTATAGTGGATTTCCTACATATCATCTAACATATTTGGTAGATGAGAAAGCCAAAACATATACACTATGTAGTAATACTATAATACATAATGCTGATTTCATAGTATATCAACTTTCATTAGGAAGAGTGGAATTTCTTTAAGTAAAAAGAACAAAGAAATTGTTCTATTTCGCGAATACATATATGTTTTGTATATTTTGATTAAAATATACAAAACATAAACCACATAAATGAAAAAAAAAAAGAGTAAAAGAGTATATGAATAGAATCCAATTTTGATGTATACTAGATGAAAATATAAAAATAACTGGCATAATAAATATTCTTTATTATTATTTTTTTTTTTTTTTATTTTATTTTTCCTGATCGGTAAAATTCACAGAAAATAAAGATACAAATTTTCATTTATGGTCAAAAAAAATTTATTCATCTCAGTTATTACACAAGAAGAAAAAGAAGAAAATAGTGGATCTGTTGAATTTCAAGTATTCCATTTCACCAGTAAGATACGAAGACTTACTTCACATTTAGAATTGCACAAAAAAGATTTTTTATCACAAAGGGGTCTACGAATAATTCTAGGAAAACGTCAACGATTATTGACTTATTTGTCAAAGAAAAATAAAGTGCGTTATAAGAAATTAATGGATCAATTAAATATTCGGGAACCAAAAATTTCTTAATTAATTTTGAATTTCTTATTATTATTCTTGTTCTTTTTTATTTTTTAATTATTTTTTTCTTAGTTCAGTTATTCTTTGTTTAGATTTTTCATTTTAATAAATTAATGAAATAATGAATTAAGGAAAAAATATGAGCCACAAGGTACATTGGACAAAGTTTCATAATTACCTTATCCCATACAAATCATTTACCTGTAACTATTTAATATCTTTAGTAATATTTCTGGAATCAGTTCTTATATTAGGAGGTCTGGGAATAGTATTACTTACCAATCCCATTGATTCTGCCTTTTCATTGGTATTGGTTCTTCTTGTTTGTATATCCTTAATTCTATATTTTTTTGAATTCCTATTTTGTAGCTGCCACGCAGTTCCTTATTTGTGGGAACCATAAATGTATTAATCATATTTGCTGTGCTGTTTATGAACAGTTCAGAATATTCCAATGATTCCTATTTGCGGACCTTTGGAGATAGGATCACTTCATTGATTTGTACAAGTTTTTTTTTCATTGAATGACTACTCTCCCAAATACGTTATGGTACGGAATTTTTTGGACTACAAGATCATAGAACAGGATTTCTTCATAAGTAATGTTCAACAAATTGGGATTCATTTATCCAATCCTTTTACTTTCTTTGATAGGTGCAATTACTATGGAATAATCTAATATAATTCTAATACTAATATAATAAGAAAGAAGAACTTCTTTTTTTTTATTGAAAGAATGTAATCTCTTTTTTTTTTCTCAATCTACTGTGAATATATTCTTTTGTTCTGTAATTATTCTATTCTAGTTAACTTAATAGGTTTCATTTTTGTTCATATTTCAATGAATTGAGAGAGATGAGGAATTTATCAATAATGTTAGAACATGTATTTCTTCTAAGTGTTTCTTTATTTTCTTCTCTTTTTTCATTTTCATATAGATTTATTATTGAGATTTAGAGTTGCTAATCTCTTCTATCACTAACCTAATAACAAACGTATTAATTGGCTATTGATATATTCTATATCAATAGCCAATTAATTCTATTTCTATCTATCTATAGAATTATTCTACCTATATACTATAATCTTTCTATATTCTATATTTCTATATCTATATACATTCTATATACATATAGTAAAATTAACATGAATTGAATTCGTAAACTTATATTTCATGGTTATTGAAATGGAAATCAAAGTATCTTGGTCCTTTCTAATAAACAGATTCAAAAATATATTGATTCTTAAAATTTTGATAAATCATTGATTCATCTGGTGTCTACAATAGAAAATATATAATTATTTCATTTTCTTATTTTACCAGATTGAAAATTTTTTGTGTTCAAAACTGGAATTTATAGACCCAATGTCACATTCAGTAAAGATTTATGATACATGTATAGGATGTACCCAATGTGTTCGAGCTTGCCCCACGGATGTATTGGAAATGATACCTTGGAACGGATGTAAAGCTAAGCAAATTGCTTCTGCGCCAAGAACCGAAGATTGTGTAGGTTGTAAAAGATGTGAATCCGCTTGTCCAACGGATTTTTTGAGTGTCCGTGTTTATTTATGGCATGAAACAACTCGCAGTATGGGTCTTTCTTATTGATATGTGACAAAAAACTCCACTTGAATCATTTGATTCCTCTTTACCGACAAAAGCCCGTATTCGAGAAAAGAGAATATATTCTTCTTCTCCCGAGCACGGGCTTTTCTGGTATAATCTTATCTTTTCTTTATCACGAGTTATTTTCCTTGGTTAACAATACTTTTTGTTTTGCCCATATTTGCGGATTCTTCAATTATCTTTTTCACTCATAGGATAAATAAGGTGTATAGAATAAGGTGTATAGGTGGTATACTATATATATATATTCTAGAGTTCCTTCTAATGATCTATTTATTTTGTATCAATCTTTTTGATTTTCAATGGAGACTGAAACTTTCCATAGAACCCTTTTTACTGACAGGATTTAGAACTACTTTAGTAGCTTGGCCAATTACTCAAAATACGCGATTTTTCTATTTCTTGATGTTAGCAATGTAGAGTGGTCAAATAGCATCATTTTCTTCTCGAGACTTTTTCCTTTTTTTCCTCATGTAGGAATTCAAATTAATTTTTTTCTTTCCTTTTATCCATGTAGGGAGGAAAAAATGTCTATACTCAACTACAAAGTTTATTTTGTGCATTACCAGAGATTTTTTTTTATTAATAGGAATTCTAGGAATAACTGGCATAGGACTTAATGAAATCATTTTACAAAGACTATCTCATAGATTGATTGGTGCTGCGCTTTTTTCTTAGCAGGAACAAGTTGTTATAGAATACCTTTTTTTTTTTATCTCGAAGAGATGGGGGATACCTATTCCAATGTCAAAAATCTTGAGTAGTTTCTCGATGGTTTCTCTTGCATTGCCAGGAATGAGTGGTTTTGTTGCAGAATTCTTACTCTTTTTTGGAATAATTACCAGCCCAAAATATCTTTTCATAACAAAAATGTTAATTACTTTTGTGATGTTAATTGGAATGATATTAACTTCAATTTTTTATTATCTATGTTACGATATTACGTCAGATTTTCTATGGATACAAGCTATTTAATATTACAAACTCGAATTTTTTTGATTCTGGACCACGAGAACTATTTGTCTTGATCTATATCTTTCTACCTGTAATAGGAATTGGTATTTATCCTGATTTGTTCTCCCGTTATCGGTTGACAAGGTACAAGTTCTATTTTTATAGATACTAATTCTTTTTTTAGATTTAATAAATTTAATTAATTGGAAAAAAGTCTTAGAATTCTTTGACTTTCATATTTTCACGATTCTTCGTTGTGCAATGAAAAAAAGGTAAGTGTTAATTAGAATTGTAATTAGATATATCTAAAGTTTTTGAGAACCTTTTTAATAGAGGAATTTTTCAAATGGTTCTCAAAAACTTGCACAAAATTTCATTGTGTATCTGACGATTATTTTATGTATCCTTTATTCTTTAATGCAGTTTATTTTATTCAATTAGATATTCATTGGAATGAGCCATAACTATGGAACCCGATTCCTAATAGATTGATCCCAAAATAGCATATCCAAATTAGAAGAAATCCTATAGAAGCTACAAATGCCGAACTCGTAACTTGATCTTGCAATTTTGAATTTTTTCTAGTATGTAAATAAATTGCAAATATGGTCCAAGTAATAAATGCCCAAGTTTCCTTAGGATCCCAATTCCAATATGAACCCCATGCTTCATTAGCCCATACTGCTCCAGAAAGAATGCCTATGGTTAAAAAGGTAAATCCTAAACTAATGACACGATAACTCCAAGAATCCAAATGCTGAATTAATTGATATTTGTAAAAATTTTTAAATGATAGGAAAGAAGTCTTTTTTAAAATAGTTCCTTTTTCGTTCAAATATTCCATATCACCAAAGAAAAACGATTTCCTTAAACTTAAAAAATTCTTGTTTTTCAAAAGAAAATCAATTTTTTTTTGAAATGTAATCACTATAAGAGCAACTGATAATAATGATCCGCATAAAAGAGCTGCATAGCTCAATAACATCATACTGACATGCATCATTAACCACTGAGATTGTAGAGCAGGTACTAATATTGCGGGTTGATGCATTTCAGTTGAAAGACCTGATGTGGCGAAACCTTGGGTAAAAATGGCACTTGGTGCAGTTATTGCGTTTAAATCATTTTTAGAATTCCTAATATACGGAATTATATGAATAATGTATAAACTCCATGAAAGGAAAATTAAAGATTCGTATAAATTACTTAAAGGAAAATGTCCTGAAGAAATCCAACGAGTAACTAAAAACACTGTTATAGAGGAAAAAGTAGCTATCATTCCTTTTTTTGACGAATTACGTAATTCTTCGATTTCGTAGACTAATAAGTTTATCAAATGAATTAGAATCACAATTGAGATAATCGAAAAGGAAATATGAGTTAATATATGCTCTAAGGTCGCAAATATCATAAAGAAAAGAGTCCTTTTTAAAAAATTGAAATTGGGGCTTAAATAGAATCTAAAATATTGAAAAATTTAGATTCTTTAGATTCTATTACTATTAGTTAGATTCTATTATACTATTAGATATCTATTGTATCTTTATTATTAATATTAAAAATTAAAATGAATTAATATTTATGCCGCCACTCGGACTCGAACCGAGATGCTCTAGCACTGCTTCCTAAGAGCAGCGTGTCTACCAATTTCACCATGGCGGCGGCTTACTTTAAATAAGAATAGGAAATTCATGTTGAATTGTCTATATTCAATAAAGTTTAGCAAACAATGAAGAAAGGTGCATTTCCATTCGTATATTCATATGGAAATATTCAATATCAATACTACTTAATTAGTATCTTCATCTTCGTAAGTTCATTTTTAATAATCAAAATTATCCGTACTAGAAATCTAGCTTTTGTTTATCCAGAACAGTTAGAACTCAAAAGTTTCGTTCTCAGTCGGAGTCTAAAATTTATAATCTTTTTTGTAATGATTTTGAGATCCAAGGCCTTAGTATAAATGGAATATTAAGATTCTTCCTTGTCTATCGTAATTGTGCTTTTCTATTTTGAAAAGCACAATTCATAGGAAATAAAAAAAAAATAAAATACACAATACAATCAAGTAGATAGAAAGATTCTTATTTTTCTATTAGCTAGCTCTAACTAATAATAACTAATAAGTAAAAGTGAAATAAAATACAATACACAATACTTTGGAAGTTCTTTGAAACATATTAATTAAGATTTTTCCAAGACTTTTTTTTGTGCAACAAAGAAACTTTTTGACTGTCCGGTAGAAATAGATTTAGCTAAAGAAAAAGCTTTTACTGCCTCTAAAGATCCTTTTTTTTTCCAAAGATTTCTACGAATATGCTTTTTTGACATAGAAGTACGTTTTTTTGGAAC